TGGGAGAATAAGAATTGGAAAAAAAAAAATATCGGATTTTTAATGTATTTCATCAATCTAAGTGGAATAAACAAACTGGATTCCTTGTTGGTTAGTCAAATTCCAACGAAAACCACATAATTGAAAGAAATGAAATGTCCGAATTTGAGATTTATATGATCAATAAACTAAGGTTTTGTTGTTATCGACCATGGAATTCGACAGAAGCAATGAGAAATAGATACGAATAAAGCAGGATTAAGGGGGGAAATAAAAAAATAGTAGAGAAAAGTTATACAAAGTTATATACAAATCACTACCCCCCCTTGGTATTTCTTTCTTTAATTGAATTTCGTTTGATTAGGTCGAAGTTCCTTAAAAACTTCTGCCTTCTTTAAAATATCCTGAACAGTTCCTGTAGGTTGAGCACCCTTTTCAAGGAAATATAGAATAGCAGGAACATTTAAATAAGTTTGATTCTTCAGTGGATCATAAAAACCCACTTTTCGAAGATCTTTTCCTTCTCTTCGGGACCGAACATCAATTGCAACGATTCGATAGACAGCTCATTGGGATAGATGTAGATGAACAATACCCCCCCTAGAAACGTATAGGAAGTTTTCTCCTCGTACGGCTCGAGAAAAAATGATTTGATTCGAAGTTTTGTCTATGTATGGAATTCTAATAAATGACAAATGAGCCTATAAAATCAATTAGACTATGATTTAAGTCTTTTTTTTTCTTCTTCCTTCCTGAAAATGAAAAAGAAACCATTCGTACTCATAACTCAAGTTGGATAACTCTCAAATAGCTTATAAGGAAAAAATCTTTAATAAATTTCATTTATTGAGTGGTCTTTACCCCCTTTTGTTTGTCTCGTTTAAAATTCTATTTTGATTCTTCAGTCTGATCCAGTTATTGAGACTATCGAGACAATTAAATTAAAAGGGTGTTTCCTTGTTCTGGGATCCTTTATCTTTGTTTTAAATCATTGGGTTTAGACATTACTTCGGTGCTTCTTAATCCTTTCAAAATGGCAGCAACATACCCTTTTTTGTGATTTCTCTTTCTATCAAAGAATCCTACGGACAGTTGATTCCCGCGTGATACACTTTGGATCGAAAACGTTTGATCAATTCCAACAGGTTTTGCTTTTGAATTGGAAACTTGCTCAAATTGGATCTTTTCCATTTCTATCTCGAAGATATATTTACGAAGTTGTTCCAATTTATTGATTGGCATTAACCCTAGATCCTTGCCCCCGAGAAATGAATTAATCTTTTCCACTCGAGCTCCATCGTGGACTATTTACAACCCAACAAAAAGCGAAAAACGAAGGGTTCGAGTGGAACAGAACAAACGATGTCGAGCCAAGAGCACCTTCATTCCTATATAAATATAAAATAGCGGATGTAAAAATCCACAACGGATCTGTCCTTCAAGTCGCACGTTGCTTTCTACCACATCGTTTCAAACGAAGTTTTACCATAACATTCCTCTAATTTGGAACCGGTATGGAATTGATTCAATCATGGAATCATGAATAGTCATTGGTTCAGTTGTACATAGACATCGCGTAATCTATACTTTTTCTTCTATATATGATATGTGTAAAGATTTTTCTGAAGAAGTCTTAGCAAGACACCATCTTTAACATATATATAAAGAAATAGAAATAGATAAACGAATAAATAAGTTCTTTTTGAGTCTGCTACTTCAAGTGACTCAATAGGATAGATTGACCTATTTCCTACTTTTTGAGTACCAAAGATTCAACTTACAAGGAATCATTCAAAATTTTTATTAAAACTATTTCGAATGGAAAAAGGTTCCTATTTAGACATCATTAAAGACATCATTAAAAGATAAGTCTTTTTTTTTTAATTGACCCATCACTGATTTCAAAAAGATAAATAGATCACAGAAAAGAAGAAAGAAATCCCATTTTTTTTCATGAGATGGATAAAAAAACTGATGTAAGGTAAGATTTGAATCTTTATTCTTTTCATCTGATTGCGAAAATCCAAATCGAAAAAATCGAGAGGGGTTTTCGTATCTATCAGATAGACTGAACAATTGTCACTGTTATAGATATTCTATAATACTTAATTTAACTAATTTTAGTTTAAAAAATTTAAGGGATCCCAAACCTTTTTCACAAAAACCGAAAGACTATTGTCATTGAAATAGAACGATACATATAAGCTAAACATTTCCTCATTTTATATGCATTTTGTTTAACATGGGGTTGAGTAATATTTCAATAATCGAATCTTGTCATAAAGTAACTAAAAGGGATAGGATAAATCACCCCTGCCTCAATCCAATCGTTACATAGATTTACAATTCTTCATTATAGCCAAACAAAAAAAATACCTAAATAAAATAAAAAAACGAGATTCAAAGAAAATACATCGATTCCATAACATATAAACATATATAAATATGTTATTTGATTATTTGTTAATGAGATTTGGACAGATACAGATATTTAAATTAATACTGATTATCTCCTATCCACTCCCCTATTCATTCTATGGGAGTGATAGAGCAAAAAAAAAGGAATCCTGATCCGGTATGGGAAATGACTTGTCTAGTTACAAAGACAAACAATAAGTCCAAATTTAGTCAAGCTTTAGTCTAACCCACTAAGAGACTTAGTCCTATTGATTGAATTTAATTAGTATCAAGAACTCGCGAATTCAGAGATCTCGAGAAAAATCTAATTACTAATTAGACTCCCTCATTTACGGGATAAATAATAAGAGATAGGGAATATAGATTCTTTTGCATCTCGATTCAAAATACATCCATCGTTGAAAATTCAAATAGATATGGGATGGAAAGTTTTTCCAAGTAACTAACTCCCCTAAATATCAAAGGGAATGAACATATGATGAAAAGCCCACCCAACTTTTTTGAATTCAAACTCTTTTGTTTTGATCCATGTTCTCATCTTACCTGATAAAAAATAGATTCAGGTCCAGATGCGTGTCATTTGAACTCGATTCAGTTCAGTTTGTGAAAAAAGATATGATTCATATAAGATATAAAAGAATCACATTCCATCTAAAATTAGACTTTAAACAGAAAGTTGTTCAAGAAAACAATCTTTATTCTAAAATTATAAAAAAATGGATATGGCTCTGGGACGGAAGGATTCGAACCTCCGAATAGCGGGACCAAAACCCGTTGCCTTACCACTTGGCCACGCCCCATTATCAATTTCTAATCTACACTAAGAAACAATAATATTGTTATTGGTTGTTTGTCAACTCCAGTCCAAATATCTATAGAATAGATTATTACTAGGATTTTAATCCATATAGATATAGAATTCAACTTAATTTATTGATCATTACATATAATTCAATTAAGATATTGTATGAAAGTATGATTTCTTCTATTCTCCTTTGAGAATTGGAGGATTTTTGATTGGGTGGGTTCAAAGAAAAAGAAGGATTTTTTGTATACCTTACTTCCTTTCTTCCTTTTTCCTTATATCAATAACTCAATCAAAATGCAATTATCTCCAAGAACAAAATGTCTGTTATGCTTAATATCTTTAGTTTGATCTGTATTTGTCTTAATTCTGCCCTTTATTCGAGTAGTTTTTTCTTCGGCAAATTGCCCGAAGCCTATGCTTTTTTGAATCCAATCGTAGATGTTATGCCAGTCATACCTGTGTTTTTTTTTCTCTTAGCCTTTGTTTGGCAAGCTGCTGTAAGTTTTCGATGAGATCCTTAATAATATCCTAGAAGATTCATGATTTCTTCGAGAAAAAATTCTCTAACAATTGATAAAATCAGATAAGTTTTAGAGTCTGAATCCTCGATTCACACATTGAAATTCTTGGATAGTCGCCATAAATCCGGCTTACTCCATTTACTCCTTTTTTTGACCCTTTTCCAGTGAAAGACCCTAACCCTATTATATTATATTAATTATATTATATTAATTATATTATATTAATTATATTAGGGTCTCCCACAATATCGAATTTGGATATGAAAGAAATTTTTGTTAATGAAAAACTATTATTCCAAATAAATTTCTGACAATTCATTTCTATTTCTAGAAAAACCTCATTTCTTGGTGTCAAAATAGGATATGTGGTAGAAAAATGGAAGATCTATTCTCTTTTTTTTTTTCCAAAAAAAATCATCTTGGAGATTGTGTAATGCTTACTCTGAAACTCTTCGTTTATACCGTAGTGATATTTTTTGTTTCTCTCTTCATCTTTGGATTCCTATCTAATGATCCAGGACGTAATCCTGGACGTGAAGAATAAAATCTAAAGAGTTTTTCCTTGGTTAATTTTCAAATTTTCTTAGGATTTTATCTATTCCACACGTTTAACTAAGATTTCAAAAATTTGAAAATTAAATAAATAAATCAAGTCATCAACGGAACCGGAAAGAGAGGGATTCGAACCCTCGGTACGAATAACTCGTACAACGGATTAGCAATCCGACGCTTTAGTCCACTCAGCCATCTCTCCCAATTGAAAAAGAGAATTACTACATTACACATAATGTAAGGAGTCTTTCTTTCTCTATTCTATAGAGATATAGAAATCAGGAATTTCTTTTAGATTAGATAAAGGAAGGGCTCGAACGAGCCTATAAATAAAAAAAGAAAAAATAAAAATAAAGAAAAAAAAAAGAAGACATCTTTGTGTTGATTTTGTTCGAAAGTCCCTTCTTATTCTGATGGCCTGGCCTGGTCAGTACCTAGCCGGGCCCCTTTTTTTGTTCCAACGAATTATAGATAAATAATGATTTATTTGATTTGAAAACAAAAATGCCTGTTATTTATTATATTCAATTGAATATAAAATATTCAAGCAACAACAAAAAGAAGAAAGACTATTTACATTCTTTTTATTTTTCTATTTGAATTTTAGTTTCATTTTAGGAACTAAAAAAGAAACTATCTATTTTTCCACAATGCATTTTTCTGTTATGATTTTAGTGTTTTTTGTGATCCGTAGCTATCAAAACTTCTTCAGCAAAAGATAA